CTGATTCGTAAGGATAGGAATCAAGCTTTTTATTCTCAAAAAGAGGAATAGTAATATATGGTTGTGTTATATTCCTATCATTATCATCAATTCGATATGTTTTTTTTGAAAAAAAGGAATAACTTTTATCATCAGTCATTGCTAATAAACGAACATTTTGATTAATTCTTTTTGAAACTGTCCTACCCCATAGAGATATTGAATAGAAAGGTAGTTTTTGTTTGCCACTATAATTTTGAAAATAAACATTTAAATGTCCCTCAAAAGTAAGTAAATATATCCGAAACATATAAAATGCGGTTAATCCTGCAGTAACCCAGGCTATTATTGCGAAAATCGTCGAATACAACCAAGTATCATTAAGAATTTCATCTTTGGACCAAAAACAAGCCAAAGGCGGAATACCACAAAGAGAGAGTGTACCTAATAAAAAAGCATTTTTTGTAATTGGTACATATTTTCTTAAACCTCCCATAAGAATCATATTCTGACTTTTATAGGGAGAATAGCCAACAATCCCTTCCATTGAATGAATAACGGATCCGGATCCTAAGAATAACAATGCTTTGGAATAGGCATGAGTAATCAAATGAAATAAAGCACTTTGATAAGACCCCATACCAAGAGCTAACATCATATAACCCAATTGCGACATTGTAGAATAGGCTAAACCTCTCTTAATATCTTTTTGAGCAAGAGCTAACGTAGCTCCTAATAAAACAGTTATTATTGCTATCAACGAGATTAAATTCATTATGGAAGGTATAACTATGAAAAGAGGAAGAAGCCGAGCTACAAGAAAAATTCCTGCCGCTACCATAGTAGCAGCGTGTATAAGAGCGGAAATCGGAGTAGGCCCTTCCATAGCATCGGGCAACCATACATGAAGGGGAAATTGTGCAGATTTAGCAACGGCACCAGCAAATAACAGAACAGCACACAAAGTAACAAATAAAAAATTGACCTGGTTTTTAGAAATTAAGTCATTGAATATTTCGAATAAATCCTCAAATTCGAAACTACCCGTTATCCAATAAAAACCTAAAATTCCTAATAATAAACCAAAATCCCCTACACGATTTGTTACAAAAGCTTTTTGGCAAGCATTTGCTGCTTGTGGTCGTGTGAACCAAAATCCTATTAATAAATAGGAACACATTCCAACCAATTCCCAAAAAATATAAATTTGTACCAAATTAGAACTAGTAACTAATCCTAGCATGGAACCACTGAAAAAACTCATATAAGCAAAAAATCTCAAATATCCTTGATCATGAGCCATATAATTATCACTATAAATAAGAACCAAAATTCCAACGGTAGTTATTAACATTGACATAATAGAAGTAAGTGGATCTATCAAATAGCCGAATTCTAAAGAAAAATCATTAGTAATGATCCAAGACCAGACATATTGATAGCTAGAATTGCTATTTATTTGCTGAATAGACAGATTCATTGAAAAAATAATGACTATACTTAACAATAAAACACTATGAAAAGCCCACATGCGACGAAAATTTTTCGTTGCCGTCGGAAAAATAAGAAGTCCCACCCCTAGTAATATAGGAACGGGAAGTGGGATGAAGGGTATGAGCCACCCGTATTGATATGTCTGTTGCATAAAAAGCTTTTTGAATTATGAATTTCCTAATTTATTGTTTCTGATTAACGGGGTCTTACCTGTTTGAAAGGAGTCAAAAAAAGTCAAGATATGAACTAAGTTAAACTAATTTAAATAGAAATTTAGAAGCCTTTCCTCTTACTTTACTTATACTTTACTTATACTTATTTACTTATTCTTCTTCTTAACTTTCTTTATCTTTATTTTTTTTTTTTATTATAAATACTTCAAATATTCAATTCAAATCAAGAAGTTAGATTTGGTCAAATAGTATAAATGATATAAAACGAAAACAGAGCAATTCATTATTTTTTTTTGCAATTTGCAAATTAAAGCTACCCCGTTTGGCCGGTTAATAAAAAAGAAAATGAAAACGGAAAGTTGAATTCTTTTTTTTTTTTTATTATTATTAAGATTTATTATTAAGATTTAATTTGATTCCTATGGTACAACGGATTCTATAGATATAGACTTTAATGAGAAAGAATATCATTCCTATGGTGCAACAGATTCTACAGATATCAACTTCAATGAGAAAGAATATAAAATAAAGATCGTAATCAATCGAATGAATAAAAAAAATTTACAGCGATTCTATGGAATAAAAAAAAAATAACATATCTTCGTATTTCTCCATTTAGCTATTTCTAGTATTTAGAGTACACGAAATCTATTTTTTTCTAAATGCGATTTTCATATATCTCCCCCCTCCTTAGCTTTCTTTTTTCCGAAAGGGGTATTAATAAGAATAAATAGAATAAAAAAAAAAAACAAAAGAAGGATTTGGTTTCAACAATAGATGTCTTTCACATCCAACTAAAACAATAAGTAATCCTTTTTATCTTAAATGGCAGTTCCAAAAAAACGTATTTCTGCATCAAAAAAGCGTATTCGGAAAAATATTTGGAAAAAGAAGGGATATTGGACAGCATTAAAAGCTTTTTCGTTAGGGAAATCTCTTTCTACAGGAAATTCAAAAAGTTTTTTTGTGCAACAAAAAAATTAACAAATTAAGTATTTAAGTATTAAGTAATTTAAGTATTAAGTAATTTAAGTATTAAGTATATTAAGTAATAGTAATCAAAAATTTCAATAATCCGAATCAAATCGAAAAAAAAAAATCGACCATTTCCTATTTGCTACAAAAATTAAAATTTCCTATTGAGTTAAACTAATCAATATGAAATAGCAATAAGTTCCCTCTTTTATATTTAAAAAATATTTAGCTTTTTACTGAATTCTAAAAATATAAAAGTTTCCCTGTTTTGTTTGACAAACACATAAATACAAGATAAAAATAAAAGGGGTTATCCTTCTTTTTTTTTTTTGTTAGTATATTTTATCATTTACAAGATGGGGAGGACTTTTTCCCCATCGAACTCTTTATTTGTTAGAGTTACAATAAAAAATTGTATTTTTATCCCCTTTTCTCTATCTATAAAAAAGGAGATAATTTTTTAATTTGAATTTCATTTTTAGTGAAAGTAATAGATTGAATTTAACTTTAGTTAACCTTTTTTATATATTTCTATGAATTACTATATAGAAATAGAATATAGATAAAATATAGAATTATATAGAAAATAGTATAGAATAAAAATATAGAAGGTAAATTTCTGAAATTCAAAAAATGAGAAAATAAATGAGAAAAAGTTCATTAAAAAAGGAAACCAAAAATCTTTTTTGAGGTAGAAGTTACAAGGGTTCAATTCTAAGAGAACATAAAATACACGAAAAACCCCAAGAGGCTAAGACCCTAAACAAAAATAACGAACTTTCTAACCCCTATTTTTTTGTATTATTTTTAATTTGATTTTTTTTTCAGAAAAAAAAAAACAAAAAATATTGCACTGAATTGTCTTCTTCAATCTCGACGATTGTTTATTTATAAGCTATTATAAGTTCAAGACAAGCCGCTATGGTGAAATTGGTAGACACGCTGCTCTTAGGAAGCAGTGCTAGAGCATCTCGGTTCGAGTCCGAGTAGCGGCATGTCATCTTCTAAAAAAGAGAAATAGATCCTATAATGAATTCAACTCCCAATTTCCATTTAAGATACTTTTCTTTTTTTTTTTTTTATGATATTTTCAACCTTAGAACATATATTAACTCATATTTCCCTTTCTATTGTTTCAATCGTAATTACAATTCGTTTAATAACCCTTTTTTGCGTAGATGAAATCGTACAACTGTATGATTCATCTGAAAAGGGTCTGATAGTTTGTTTTTCCTGTATAACAGGATTATTAGTTACACGTTGGATTTATTCGGGTCATTTTCCACTAAGTGGTTTATATGAATCATTAATATTCCTTTCGTGGTGTTTCTCCCTTATTCATATAGTTCCATATTTCAAAAAAAATAAAAATTTATTAAGCACAATAACCGGTTCAAGTGCTATTTTTACCCAGGGCTTCGCTACTTCCGGACTTTTAACTCAAATACACCAATCTTCAATATTAGTACCCGCTCTTCAATCCGAGTGGTTATTAATGCACGTAACTATGATGATATTGGGCTATGCATCCCTTTTATGTGGATCATTATTATCAGTAGCACTTGTAGTCATTACATTTCGAAAAAACAGAAAGATTCTTGGTAAAAGTACTCTTTTAACAAAAGAGCCGTTTTTCGTTGGTGAAATTGAATACATGAATAAAAGAAGCAATCTTTTACAAACTACTTCTTTTTTTTCGGGTAAGAATTATTACAGATCTCAATTAATCCAACAATTGGATTATTGGAGTTATCGGATTATTAGTCTAGGATTTTTATTTTTAACCATAGGTATTTTGTCAGGAGCAGTGTGGGCTAACGAAGCTTGGGGATCCTATTGGAATTGGGATCCAAAAGAAACTTGGGCATTTATTACTTGGATCGTATTCGTGATTTATTTACATACTCGAACAAATATAAACCCGCAAGGTGAAAATTCGGCAATTGTAGCGTCTATAGGCTTTCTTATAATTTGGATATGCTATTTTGGGGTTAATCTATTAGGACTAGGACTACATAGTTATGGTTCGTTTACATTAACATCTAATTGAATTCACGAAAGTATCTTAAGAACACAACACATTCACATTACAGTACATATAAAAATAAAAAATTTTACGTGAATGGGGCACGAACCATGCGAATCAAATATTTTCTTGATTCGCACGGTTCGTGCCCATATGGGGTTCAAATTCTTTTTTTTTTTTAGCTATAAATTTTAGTAATTTGCGAGAAGGAAAAGTTCTCTTTTTTCATTCTACAACTTTTTCATTGTAAATTAAAAATCATGAATAGAAAAAAACTATTTAGAAAAAGAATTAGATAGTATAACTTCAACCTTGTCAACCGATAGTGAAAGAACGAAATCCGGGTACATACC